ATCAGTTGGACCTTTAATTGAGTAACATCTCTTTTTTTTAATTGACCTCCTCCTTAATCTCCAGGAGGTCAAATTCAGGTTGCAGTTCAAGTTAGTGAAGTTATTTTATTGTGATTCAACATTAAAAGAACAGAATCACGCTCTGTAGGATTTGAACCTACGACATCGGGTTTTGGAGACCCACGTTCTACCGAACTGAACTAAGAGCGCTTTATTATGATGGGGGATACGGATGTCAAGAAAAGGATTCTTTTTGTACCCCCAATACATCTTGTATGTATAGTATCATAAAATGGTAGATTGTGTCCAATTTTAATCGATCTCAATTGACCCCTCGTTACTGTCCATAGGAGAAGTGATAAGTAGGGATGACAGGATTTGAACCCGTGACATTTTGTACCCAAAACAAACGCGCTACCAAGCTGCGCTACATCCCTTTCATTTGTTGTACAGCGCCATTGTAGGGAATCCATGTTTTGTTTTCCACATCACAATTTCCTCTATCTAAATAGAATTTATTTTGCCATTTCTTCTTTTTGGTTTTTTGGTTTCATTCTCATAAAGAATTATATACATACCTAACGTATAAACGTATAAAGGAATGGATATTTATCAGTAGTGCTCAGGAAGGAGGGTTCATCTTTTTCTGTTTTAGGGACAGGTAGATTTCATCTACCGGATCGTTGTATATATCCATTTTGGTTAGAGATTCCCCGTACAAATGATCTTTAACTACATATGCATCTGATCATATATGTATTACAATATACAATAAAGTCAATAAAGTTAAAGAAAAAGAAGGAGGATTTTCAATGCGAGATATAAAAACATATCTCTCCACGGCACCTGTGCTAACTACTCTATGGTTCGGGTCTTTGGCGGGTCTATTGATAGAGATCAATCGTTTATTCCCAGATGCGTTGACATTCCCCTTTTTTTCATTCTAGTTATTGACATGGGAAGGGATCAAGAAGATTAGAGATACAATAAATTCTCTGTGACTAACCCCCCCCTTTTTTCAGTTCTTTAGGATAGGAAAGAAAGAGTAAAGAATAAAAGTGGATTGAATCTCATCGAAACTCGGGTTCGGGTTAATATAGGGAGAACAGAAATGGAAATGTGGGTCGAGGGCAGGCTATTCAAGATCATACAAGATACTAAATGAAATACTGGGGTTGGGAATAATTGATAGTTAGAAATATTTGTATTACTTAATAATTTGATTATTCCATTGATTGCAACGAAATCTTTCATAATTGAATTAGATTTCGAGTTAGCGACTTCTCGTCTATTTATTTTTCATTCCTTTCTTCTTCGCTTCGGTTCGAATCGAAAATAGAAGAATTGAGTGAATTCAAAATCCAAAGGAGGTTCATGGCTAAGGGTAAAGATGTCAGAGTAGTAGTTATTTTGGAATGTACCAGTTGTGTCCGAAATGGTTTGAATAAAGAATCGCGGGGCATTTCCAGATATATTACTCAAAAGAATCGACACAATACACCTAGTCAATTGGACTTGAAAAAATTCTGCCCTTATTGTTACAAACATACGATTCATGGGGAGATAAAGAAATAAATCGAACGGAACGCGTGTGCCACTCTTCCAAGGAAGAGGAAGAAATTACATATACATATATAATATATACAAATCCAGCCCTATTTTGGTCGGATCCGAAATGAATGAAGAAATAGGATTTTAGAAATAAGAAATAAACCATGGATAAATCCAAGCGGCCCTTTCATAAATCCAAGCGATCTTTTCATAGGCGTTTGCCCCCAATTGGATCGGGGGATCGAATTGATTATAGAAACATGAGTTTAATTAATCAATTTATTAGTGAACAAGGAAAAATATTATCTAGACGAGTGAATAGATTAACCTTGAAACAACAACGATTAATTACTATTGCTATAAAACAAGCTCGTATTTTATCTTCGTTACCTTTTCTTAATAATGAGAAACAGTTTGAGAGAACCGGGTCGATCCCTAGAACTACTGGTCCTAGAACCAGAAATAAATAAGCCTATTCCTCAATCGAATCAAAACTCTAATTCGAACTCAGATTGAAGTTTTGTTCGAAAAAGCCGAGAGATTGTCGCGCCGTAATGTAATAATAAAAAAAAGAATGGGGGAAGAATAAATCTTTTTTTTATTGAAACGTGTTCGTTCATTCCTACTACTTATCTTATCATACGAATTTCTACTATACCCTCCCGGAGTTCATTCTCCGGGGAACTCCGTTTAAAGTATTCCAGTGAATTCCTTCCAATCTCCTTATTTGATGATCGCATTGGAAATCGTGTCAAGACAATTCCTATTTGATATGGCTATTTGTGCAGGTATTTTACGATTAAGAAGCAACTGCCTCTTGTACAGATCAAGTATTAATCGACTATAACTATGGGATCCCCTATTCTCACGAGTTACTGCATTTATCCGAGTGATCCACAAACGACGAAAACTTCTCTTTCGCCTGCCTCTATCCCGATGAGTGGAAACCAAAGCTCTCATTTTCTGTTGAGTAGTAGTTCGAGTAAGTCTTGAATGAGCCCCTCGAAAGGTTGCTGCAAATAAACGAATTTTTGTTCTACGTCTCCGAGCTATATATCTTCGTCTAACTCTGGTCATTGAATCAAAAGAAACTTTGATGAATAACTAATTGATTTCTTTTCTTTCAGTCATTCTTTTTCCCTCTCCTGGTTTATTAATAACAAAACGGATTCTTCCGATGTATAAAATTAAAATACAAATTCCAATGGCTTTTGCTACTATAACCTTCCCAACCACGATTTTTTTATTTCTTCCAGGCATTTCACCTCAAAAAAAAAAAAAAGAAATTGTACCGATATTAGGTATAAAATAAATCGTAAATGGACAAATTGTGGCTTCCATCGTTTCTATGGTTACTTCTTAAACGGCGAGGTCCTCTCTATACACCGGAGCCCCTTTCCTCATTTAATCAATGTTATTGGTAACTTGTACAGTTCACGCTCTTTGGCTCTACCGATGAATTATCGAGTAATAGGTCTTTTTTCAATGGGATCTATCCATACAGTGACGGCATTTAATTATGAAGGTTGAATAGGTAGCTGACCCTGTTAGTCCGTTCTTGCAAGAGTAGGAGCATAATCTTTCTGCTTCTTAAATATCATTCCCCCGCTTAATGGATAACCATTTGCTACCAATGGGAATTGCTTTTCATCTCAAATCAAGGTGATTGGATTTGCACCAATGGAAACCATAAATTCCATACAAATAGAGGTATACGAGAGATCTTTATTTTTCGATAGTGAATGGAGTTCTTCCATTCTATTCATTGGTACGAGTCATTGATACTGTAAAAATCGTCTCATTTGTTCTAGCTCATGATCCGAACGAGTCGCACATACACCCTAGTACATGTTCCTCGACGCTGAGGACATCCTCGAAGAGCGGGGGATTTCGTGACATTTCTGATTGGCTGTCTTGTGTTTCTAATAAGTTGTTTAATAGTTGGCATGCTGAATCATATACAGAATGGGCTGGTTTAGATCGATCCTAACCGGATGATTATGAATTACTTCCATTTCATATTTTACCCAGGTAAGAAGATAAAAGATCAAATAAGGGTTCATTCAAATTATGATTCGAAATGGAATCAAAGATTTATGCGAAATCCCCGGTATTTTCGATCGCTACAAGATCAACAATGCCATAATCTTGGGCTTCTGTTGCTGACATAAAAACATCCCTTTCCATGTCTTCGGATACAACCCATAAAGGATTGCCCGTTCTTTGTACATAAACCCTTGTGAGGGTTTCGCGGAGTTTCAGTAGTTCTTCCGCTTCCAGGATAAACTCTCCTGTGGGTGCCTCATAAAAAGAACTAGCAGGTTGATGGATCATAACCCTGATGATATAACATAATGAACGATTCCTCTATCTCGCATGATTGGGCGAAGGGAAGGGATAAAGAATAACAAGCAGGGAGAAAAAGATAGAATTGAACAACCGTACAGGCATCTTTTGTGCATACGGCTCTGTAATGGAATTTTTTTTTTCTCTTTTTTCATCGAAGAAAGAGACAAGTCGAATCTATCAGACCCAGATCGTTGAATGATCCATTTACCATCCTTCCTTTCGGAGTAATCAAAAAATACTATGATGGTTCCGTTGCTTTATATATTTATCTCGTCTGTGATTCAGCAATCCCAAAGTTTCTTTCTGATCCGATCAAATAAAAATAAGTAAAAAATGATCTTTTTTTTTATTTTCACACTCTTTCATAACATAAATATTGGAAAGAGACTTCTGATGTGGAAGCAAAAAGGTTTGTGACGCTGAAATGGACCCCGATACATAAGATCAAGTCGGAAATAACCTTTCTTTCATACTACTATCTCGATACATAATCTCGTATTATGAAAAAATAATAATAGTTTGCTCATATCGAACTTGAAATGCCATGCTATTATTACTTAATATTATTATTATTTTATTCATATTCCATATGACGAAGGCATAGTCTTTTTTTCTCTCAAATAAAAAAACTCATTGGCGCCAAGCGTGAGGGAATGCTAGACGTTTGGTAATTTCTCCTCCAACCAGGATGAAAGATCCCATTGAAGCGGCTAATCCCATGCATATTGTATGTACATCTGGTGGCACAAATTGCATAGTATCATAAATAGCTATTCCTGGGATTACCCATCCGCCGGGAGAATTTATAAACAAATACAGATCCCTGGTATCATCCTCTATACTGAGATATACCATGAGACCAACAAGTTGATTCGAGATCTCGCTATCAACTTCTTGGCCTAAAAAAAGTAATCTTTCTCGATGAAGTCGGTTGATTAGGACAAAATTCTATTCCTTAGGAACCGTACACGCACCTTTGGGTGCATACGGTTCAAAAAATCAAAATTGAGAAAAAAAAAAAAAAAGAAATTGTCGATTCCAGCCCTATTTCTTTTTTCGTAGCGGGCTTTTTCTTCCATTTTTTAAGAAACATGAGTTTTGACTTGCTTCCCTATAAAATAAAAAAAGAATTCACTGAACTTATCGAGCTAACCCCTCATTGATGTATTGTTTCATCGAGATCTAAATCACGATGTAATTTTCTTGTTCCCGAATGGGCCTCTTCCACTCTTTTAGGTTTATGCTCTACTCCGGGTAAAGATCTGCCCGAATTCGATTTGCACATATAGGACAAATGATCCCAGTACCGCTTCTTTTTGCTATGACTTCTTTTTTTTTTTTTTTTTTCAATTTGTTTCATTTTCATGCCTTCCACAAAATATTCGATGTATTCATCATATTATTCCATTAATTGGCAATTTGAGATCACTCATATGGTATAAAGGAATCATTTCTGATAGGGTGGTAATCATACATGGATTACCTTGGTATTTTCTGAACGGAGCCTGTATACTTCATTTTATTGGTCCAAGCCAACCATAAATTATTTTAATTGAGAATATTGATCCTCCAACCAAATAAATTGATCTAATTGCACTTCACGCTTCGAATTATTGATGGTTCAATCAATCTTTCTTGGGCGAAACAGAGGATATCTCGATCGGGGGAGAGAACGGGGAAATCCCATATGACCCAATATGTCTGACAAGTCACACTATACGTCAACCCAAACTGCATCTTCCTCTCCAGGACTCCGAAAAGGTACTTTTGGAACACCAATGGGCATTAAATGAAAGAAAAATTAAGTATTCTTTTTCACTTTGATGTGGAAACGTAACAAACAATGGTTTATTGTCTTCATAATATTGTCGTTTATCGTATTTTATCGATAGATTGGAAGATTCATAGAGGAAGACGGAATAAAGGAAAATTCTTACGAACGGATCGTTCGAATGAGAAACAAGTATCTATACATTCGCTCACAAAAAATAGGATTAATCCCCCCATTGCGTATTGGTACTTATTGGGTATAGAATAGATCTGCTTCTCTTTGTTCCTACGAACAGAATTGTTCAATTATTACTAACGGAACAGAATAAATATTAACCCTTGTTTCGAGATAATCCAATGAAAAGGTGAGGTCCGTAGCATAGTTATTTCCATTGTGATAAAGTTACATAGTATCTATTTTTTCTTTGAGAAAGGGGTATTTCCATGGGTTTGCCTTGGTATCGTGTTCATACCGTCGTATTGAATGATCCCGGTCGGCTGCTTTCTGTCCATATAATGCATACAGCTCTAGTTTCCGGTTGGGCCGGTTCGATGGCTCTATACGAATTAGCAGTTTTTGATCCTTCTGACCCCGTTCTTGATCCAATGTGGAGACAGGGTATGTTCGTTATACCCTTCATGACTCGTTTAGGAATAAACAATTCATGGGGCGGTTGGAGTATTACAGGAGGAACTATAACGAATCCGGGTATTTGGAGTTACGAAGGTGTGGCCGGGGCACATATTGTGTTTTCTGGCTTGTGCTTCTTAGCAGCTATCTGGCATTGGGTGTATTGGGACCTAGAAATATTCTGTGATGAACGTACGGGAAAACCCTCTTTGGATTTGCCCAAGATTTTTGGAATTCATTTATTTCTCTCAGGGGTGGCTTGCTTTGGGTTTGGCGCATTTCATGTAACAGGCTTGTATGGTCCTGGAATATGGGTATCCGATCCTTATGGCCTAACCGGAAAAGTACAATCTGTAAATCCAGCGTGGGGTGCGGAAGGTTTTGATCCCTTTGTTCCGGGAGGAATAGCCTCTCATCATATTGCAGCAGGTACATTGGGTATATTAGCAGGTCTATTCCATCTTAGTGTCCGCCCACCCCAACGTCTATACAAAGGATTACGTATGGGCAATATTGAAACTGTCCTTTCCAGTAGTATCGCTGCTGTCTTTTTTGCAGCTTTCGTTGTTGCTGGAACTATGTGGTATGGTTCAGCAACTACCCCGATCGAATTATTTGGTCCCACTCGTTATCAGTGGGATCAGGGATACTTCCAGCAAGAAATATATCGAAGAGTTGGCGCCAGTCTAGCCGAAAATCTGAGTTTATCGGAAGCTTGGTCTAAAATTCCCGAAAAATTAGCTTTTTATGATTACATCGGTAATAATCCGGCGAAAGGCGGATTATTCCGGGCAGGCTCAATGGACAACGGGGATGGGATAGCTGTTGGATGGTTAGGACACCCTATCTTTAGAGATAAAGAAGGGCATGAACTTTTTGTACGCCGTATGCCTACCTTTTTTGAAACATTTCCAGTAGTTTTGGTGGACGGAGACGGAATTGTGAGAGCCGATGTTCCTTTTAGAAGGGCAGAATCGAAGTATAGTGTCGAACAAGTGGGTGTAACTGTTGAGTTCTATGGTGGCGAACTCAATGGAGTCAGCTATAGCGATCCTGCTACTGTGAAAAAATACGCTAGACGTGCCCAATTGGGTGAAATTTTTGAATTAGATCGTGCTACTTTGAAATCCGATGGTGTTTTTCGGAGCAGTCCAAGGGGTTGGTTCACTTTTGGACATGCTACGTTTGCTTTGCTCTTCTTTTTCGGACACATTTGGCATGGCGCCCGAACCTTGTTCAGAGATGTTTTTGCTGGGATTGACCCAGATTTGGATGCTCAAGTGGAATTTGGAGCATTCCAAAAACTTGGAGATCCAACTACAAGGAGACAGGTAGTCTGATACAACATTGCTCCGGTATCTTTCGCCTCTATATTTTATTTTTTTGATTTGACATAAGGTACCGTAGAAATATTGATTTGAATCATCGCCTTTCTTTGCTCTTGTCCTTTCTTTATCTGGGAAATAATCCTAAATGAACAGGTGTGGAAGCTATAATTGTAAACAACGATCGAATCTATGGAAGCATTGGTTTATACATTCCTCTTAGTCTCGACTTTAGGGATAATCTTTTTCGCTATATTTTTTCGAGAACCGCCTAAGGTCCCGACTAAAAAGATGAAATGATTTTTCATTATCTTAATTGAAGTAATGAGTCCCCCATATGGGGACTCATTACTTCAATTAGTCTCCGTGTTCCTCGAATGGATCTCTTAGTTGTTGAGAGGGTTGCCCAAAAGCGGTATATAAGGCGTACCCTGTAAAGCTTACAAGTGAACCAGATATGGAGATGGCGACTAAGGTTGCTGTTTCCATTATTAGAGAATTTCAAGACCACGATGGATCTATGCTACGATAAGATCGTTTATTTACAACGGAATAGTATACAAAGTCAACAGATCTCAACCAATGCAATAGTATTTATGGCTACACAAACCGTTGAGGGTAGTGCTAGATCTGGGCCAAGACGAACTATTACAGGGGATTTATTGAAACCATTGAATTCAGAATATGGTAAAGTGGCTCCTGGATGGGGAACCACCCCATTTATGGGTGTCGCAATGGCTCTATTTGCGATATTCCTATCTATTATTTTAGAGATTTATAATTCTTCCGTTTTACTGGATGGAATTTCAATGAATTAGGTCCATAAGAACCAGAAGCCCTAGCTTTTCAATCAAAAATGAATCACTTAGGACTCAGATTTATAGTCCATTCTGGTAGTTTGACCGTGGAATTCCGTTGTTTCGGTATTTCCGGAATATGAGTGTGCGACTTGTTATAATTGATCCTATTGATAGTACAGAGAATGGGTCTGTCATCTCTACAGAGATGGTTCTGCCTCGTCGGATATTCATCCTAGTATCTGGAGCACGGAATATATGGAATAGATCAAGAAATATTTGAACTATGATTCATACCTACTATTCAGACCTCGTGACTGGACTTCAAAAAATTTTCAAACAAAGAGGTATTTGATAAATTGAACGATTTTTCTTCCTTTAGAATCATGCTTATTTTGACCGAAGGACAAATCTTTCTCTGGATTTTTAGTCATTACATCTATGAATAAGTGATGATCAAATAGTTCTTACTCATAGAACCTTGGTCTTAGTTTTTGGGTTTTATTGAATCATCGTGGTTCTAGTATGAATCTGAGGTTTCAATCGATTCATAGGGTCTCAACAAGAGAATTCCTATCAAAAAAAAAAATAGTAAACAATAGTCAATCTGCATTACGCACAAACAAAAACAACAAATCAAATAACAAATAAATAGGGGAATAGAAGATTCAAGAGGCCTGTAACGATCAACATAAAGACAGATGAGCTAACTTGATATTTTGGCATTCTCATCACAACAAAGAAGAGAGTTCGGATTTTGGTTCCTTCGTATGCTTCAGAGACGATTGAATCAAGTGGATAAATAAGAAATTTCAAATTTTCTATTACATATCCATTGTAATCAGTATTTGGGTGTTTCTGCTTGAGCCGTACGAGATGAAATTCTCATATACGGTTCTAAGAGGGGGAGTCCCCTTGGTTTACCTATCTCAATAAAGTATATGATTGGTTCGAGGAGCGTCTCGAGATTCAGGCGATTGCAGATGATATAACTAGTAAATATGTTCCTCCTCATGTCAATATATTTTATTGTCTAGGAGGGATCACACTTACTTGTTTTTTAGTACAAGTAGCTACGGGTTTTGCTATGACTTTTTACTATCGTCCGACCGTTACGGAGGCTTTTGCCTCTGTTCAATACATAATGACTGAAGCCAACTTTGGTTGGTTAATCCGATCAGTTCATCGATGGTCAGCAAGTATGATGGTCCTAATGATGATCCTACACGTATTTCGTGTGTATCTCACGGGCGGATTTAAAAAACCTCGCGAATTGACTTGGGTTACGGGTGTGGTTCTGGCTGTATTGACTGCATCGTTTGGTGTAACTGGTTATTCCTTACCCCGGGACCAAATCGGTTATTGGGCAGTAAAAATCGTGACAGGCGTACCTGAAGCTATTCCCGTAATAGGATCACCTTTAGTAGAGTTATTGCGTGGAAGTGCTAGTGTGGGTCAATCTACTTTGACCCGTTTTTATAGTTTACACACTTTTGTATTACCTCTTCTTACTGCCGTATTTATGTTAATGCATTTTCCAATGATACGTAAGCAAGGTATTTCAGGTCCTTTATAGA